CCTTTCTATGAACCAGTAAAGAGTGTCGAGGGATATACTTTCATTCCCAAAGCAAAAAGAAGTCTTGATTTCTTTTTGCTTTCCTATTTTTCCATTTCGCTTTTATTGGTTTGGAACTATGTAATTAATTGAAGTGGAAAGGCAATCTGATGATCCTTCATCAGAAGATTGTCCAAGGAAGACGCAAGGTGGGTTATAGAAAAAACAAGGAAACGGATGATAAATAAAATTTTTGAGTAATTGAGTCAGGAATCAAAATTGGAATTCGGTATGGATAAAAGAACTTCCTATGTTATACTATTCAAGTCTTGACAACGGGTTGATTTGATAGATCAGATATTGTTATTCATGATAGTGATCCGGTTCAAGATCATCAAGAGGTAATTCATTCATTGAATTTACAGACGATAGACAAAAGATTTATCATCTCTAGGGGATTAAATCCCGAGTTATTGCGAAGTAAAAAACCGATGAGATTATGGAAGTCAATATTCTTGCATTTATTGCTACTGCACTATTCATTCTAGTTCCTACCGCTTTTCTACTTATCATTTACGTAAAAACAGTCAGTCAAAATGATTAATTCAATTGAATTTGAAAATTCATTTGAATAAAACTTTCCTTCCAAGTTCTTATCAAAAATGGACAAAGTCAAATGAAAGGGATTCCAATTTCACGTCTTAACTTAAATGAAATGAGCGCACTATAATTATAGTCGGCAATTTTATAAGAGATAGATAGTATAAAAATGAATTTTTATACTATCTATCTCTTAGTCTATAAAGTTGTAATCTAGAATAAAGATAAAGGTTTAAGTTTCTATATATCAATCTACAATATTCTCTTCATATATGTGTATATTAATTCCATATCTATATATTCCATATATTGTATGGAATTGACATAAGACCCAATTTCCTACATCTATTTGTTATTTGTTCCGATCAATCTGAAATAATTCTTATCTGTAGGATTCTAATTCCTTTCCTTTTACTAATAAGGAAGGGGAAAACTCGCCTATTTTTAACGTCAGAACCGTGATATGAAATAAGTCGATAAAGCATAAACCGCCTTTCTAAAAATAGAAACCAAAGGGTAAATGCCCGATATGTAACTCGCCCGAGGCAATATTTTATTATTGCCCAGTCTCTCCTTAAACAACCACTATCTCTATATAATTTCTCATAGAAAGTGCGTATACGCTTAACAAAACGACTTCTTTTTTGAAGAGTAAAAGGGAAATAAAAAAAAAAAAGAAAAAAGGTCCGGTCTTCCTTAGTATCCATCTATAAAGATAGTAAGAGCCCATTCCCATTGATTGAAATAGAAAATTTCGGAAGAATTTTAGGTTGGAATAAATTTCCAATCATCTGAATCCCTTTCTTTTCGAAGTACAAAGATGGGAATCGATGAAATATCTCTTTGATTGAAAAAGTATGATTCCTATCATAGATTACTCCATTGGAATCCAATGGGATTCCAAATTCAAAGAAAAGATTTGATTTTAAATAGTTCAAAAGAATGATCTATAAAACAATCGATACGGTTTGATTCCTGAACTCAATTAGTAGTACTTCTAAAGTCCACTTCTTCCCCACACTACGAGTGAAAGGGAAAATGTAAAGACTACCATTAAAGCAGCCCAAGCGAGACTTACTATATCCATGTGCATTATGTCCCCTATCTCTATAAATACGAAGGAATTTTTTCATTATTCCTCACTAATAATAGTGGAATTAATGTCGCAGAGTCAAAAAGGGGTTCTACCAAACACTATTGAGAAACCAATCCAATAAATCGATTATGATTTCGATTTTTTTGGTGATTCAGGCGACACCCGGATTTGAACTGGGGAAAAAGGATTTGCAGTCCCCCGCCTTACCACTCGGCCATGCCGCCAAAATGATACAAAATAGAATAGATGCAATTTTTCCCGGATTACTGAATTTTTATTGTACTTGCATTTTGACTTCTGTTTTCCTTAATCCTTTATTTCCTAAAATAAAAGAAAGACCCCTTTTGATTGGATTTGATCTATCCCTTATGATTGATTGTATAGTATCTGAAAATACACAATGCTAAAAACATTCTCTCGTTTTTCTATTGAGAAATCAAATGGGTATTTTTCAGACGAGAAATTAGAACCATTGACTATTGACCCCTTACTTCGAATTCATGAACGATTCTGGAATTTGAATTTCAAATTGTGTTTTCCTAATGACAAAATACAAATTGAGACAGAACGAATCAGTATTGATTTTTTAATCAAAAAATATTTCTCAATTTCAATTATAACAAAACATATGAGTTTATGTAAACCCCAGAACATAAATTGTTACACAGATATCTATTATTTAGATATATTGTCAATAAGGAATTATCATAAAATTATCCTACTTCATTTCATGCATTGAATGGGAATTTTCTTTTGATAGAGCACGCCCGGGGCTGTCGCTATCCCGAATAGAACCGGCAATAAAAGAGAAGTCTATAGCTATCT